TATAAATTAATTAAATTATTTATTAAATTTAATTTAATTAATAATATTTAATTTATAAAATATTTTTAAAAAATTTTAATTAATTATTAAATTTAAATAAATTTAACTTATATAAAATAATATAATCAACTAAATTTAGTATATTATATTTTAAAAATCTAAAATAGAATTGATTGAATGAGATTTTTACTTTACATTCTATTTAATATCAATAAAACAAATAACAAATTAATTTTTAAACTTAGAAAAATTTTTAAAAATTTTAATTCTATTAAAACATTTATTTTTAATTTATATTTATATTTATTAGAATTAAACTAATTCCAGAAATATCAAAAATTTCTATACATCATATACTAAAATATAAAAAGATAAGCTAATTAAGCTCTTGGGTTCATACCTCAATTATAAAGGTTATAATCCTTTTCTTTTTAATAAATAATTTTATAAAAATATTTTTCTTTTTACTAATAATTACAGGAATTTTAATCTCTATTTCATCAAATTCATGATTAATAACATGAATAGGATTAGAAATTAATATAATAGCATTTATCCCAATTATTAATAATAATAATTTAAAAACTATTTATTTTTCAGAAACATCAATGAAATATTTTTTAATTCAAGCTTTCTCTTCTTTAATTTTCTTAATAAGAATTATCTTACTAAATTTAAAAAATAATTTCATAATCTCTATCTATTCCAATTATTGAAATATAATTATAAACACAGCACTAATAATAAAAATAGGAGCCGCTCCATTACATTTCTGAATTCCAGAAATTATAGAAAAATTATCATGGATTAATAATTTAATTTTAATAACTGTACAAAAAATTACTCCAATACTTTTATTATGAATAAATTATAATCAAATATTGTTTATAAATTTTTTTATTATCTCATCAGTAATAATTGGAAGATTAGGAGGAATTACTCAACTAAATTTAAATAAAATTATAGCTTATTCTTCAATTAACCATACTGGTTGAATATTAGCTTCATTAATTTTTTCTAAAATAACATGATTAATTTATTATATTATTTATACTATTATTAGTATATCAATTATTTTAACTTTAAATAATTTAAACGTATTCCACTTAAAATCAATATTTAATTTAAAAATAAATTATTTAATAAAATTTTCATTTGCTTTAAGTATTCTTTCATTAGGAGGCCTACCTCCATTTTTAGGATTTATCCCTAAATGATTAATCATCCAAAATTTAACTAATTTAAATTATTATTTTACTAATTTAATCATAATTATAACATCATTAATTATATTATTTTTTTACCTTCGATTATCTATCTCATTATTTATTTTACCATCTAATAAATTAATAATTAACTCAAATTATTATAATCAAAATAAATTTATACCTATATTTATATTTATAAATATTATAGGTTTACCTATATGTACTCTTTTAATTAATATATAAGGATTTAAGTTAAAAAAACTAATAACCTTCAAAGTTATAAATAAAGAACCTCTTTAAGCCTTAAAGTTAATCCTTACCTTTAAATTTGCAATTTAAAATCATAATTGAATATAAGACTCTATCTTAATAAATAAAGCCCCCTTAAGCCTTACCTTCCGTGATTAATGCCCCGAATATATTATATTAAATATAAAACTTTATAAAAAGCTATATACTAAATTTAAATATATAAAATTTTATTTTTGGTAAAAGAAATATTTAATTTCATAAATAAATTTACAATTTATTACCTATTATCAGCCATTTTACCGAACAAATGATTATTTTCAACAAATCATAAGGACATTGGAACTTTATATTTTTTATTTGGTGCCTGAGCAGGAGTTGTGGGTACAATTTTAAGTTTAATTATTCGAACAGAATTAAGAAATCCTGGCTCATTAATTAATGATGATCAAGTTTATAATGTTATTGTAACAGCTCATGCTTTTATTATAATTTTTTTTATGATTATACCTATTATAATTGGTGGGTTTGGAAATTGATTAGTTCCTTTAATATTAGGAGCCCCAGATATGGCCTTTCCACGAATAAATAATATAAGATTTTGATTATTACCCCCTTCATTAATATTACTTTTAAATAGAGCTTTAGTAGACAAAGGAGCAGGTACAGGTTGAACTGTTTACCCTCCTCTTTCATCAAGAATTGCTCATAGAGGGGCATCAGTAGATTTAGCAATTTTTAGTTTACATTTAGCTGGTATTTCTAGAATTTTAGGAGCAGTAAATTTTATTTCTACAATTATAAATATACGAGCCCCAGGTATATTATATGAACAAATATCTTTATTTATTTGATCAGTAGGATTAACTGCTTTATTACTATTATTAAGATTACCGGTATTAGCAGGTGCTATTACTATATTATTAACAGATCGAAATTTTAATACTTCTTTTTTTGATCCTGCAGGAGGAGGAGACCCTATTTTATACCAACATTTATTTTGATTTTTCGGCCATCCAGAAGTTTATATTTTAATTTTACCTGGATTCGGAATAATTTCTCATATTATTGCCCAAGAAAGAGGTAAAAAGGAATCTTTTGGAAAACTTAGAATAATTTATGCTATATCTGCTATTGGCCTTTTAGGATTTATTGTATGAGCACACCATATATTTACAGTTGGGTTAGATGTTGATACACGAGCTTATTTTACATCTGCTACAATAGTTATTGCAGTACCAACAGGTATTAAGGTATTTAGATGAATAGCAACAATTTCTGGGTCACAAATTCAATTTACACCAACAATATTATGAGCTTTAGGATTTATTTTTTTATTCACTGTAGGTGGATTAACAGGAATTATTTTAGCAAATTCTTCTATTGATATTGTTCTTCATGATACTTATTATGTAGTAGCTCATTTTCATTATGTTTTATCTATAGGTGCTGTATTTGCAATTATGGCAGGGTTAGTAAACTGATACCCTTTATTCACAGGATTTACTTTAAATCAGCAATTATTAAAAATACAATTTTTTATAATATTCATTGGTGTAAATTTAACATTTTTCCCACAACATTTTTTAGGATTAGCAGGAATACCACGACGATACTCAGATTACCCTGATATCTATACTTCATGAAATAAATTATCTTCATTAGGTTCTATTATTTCAATTATTAGATTAATATTAATATTATTTATTATTTGAGAAAGATTAATTACAAAACGTCAAATATTATTTTTTTCTAATAATCAAACTTCTATTGAATGAATTAATTTAAGACCTCCATCTGAACATACTTATTCTGAATTACCTTCAATAAATTTTTTCTAATATGGCAGAATAGTGCAATGAATTTAAGCTTCATATATAAAAAGTAATTTTTTTTTAGAATTGGCAACTTGATTAAATATAAACTTACAAGATAGATCTTCTATATTAATAAATCAAATAATTATATTTTATAATAATGCTATAATTATTATTTTTTTAATTACCTTTATAGTAGGAGGGATAATAATTTCTTTAATAAAAAAATATAATTATAATCGCTCTTTATATGAAGGGCATGAATTAGAATTTATTTGAACTTTACTACCTACTTTTGTTATATTTTTTATTGCTTTACCATCTTTTCAAATATTATATTCTTTAGAAGAAACTTCTTCCCCTTCATTAACCCTAAAAACTATTGGTAATCAATGATTTTGAACCTATGAATACTCAGATTACAAAAATATCGAATTTAATTCCTATATAATTCCTACAAATGAATTATCTATGAATAAATTCCGAGTTTTAGATGTAGATAATCGAATTGTATTACCATATAATCATTTTATTCGTATATTAATTACTGCGAATGATGTACTTCATTCATGAACTATTCCTTCTTTAGGAGTTAAATTAGATGCCATACCTGGCCGTTTAAATCAAATAAGATTTTTTATTAATCGACCAGGATTATTTTTTGGTCAATGTTCAGAAATTTGTGGGGCAAATCATTCATTTATACCTATTGTTTTAGAAAGAACTTCATTAAAAACTTATTCTAAATGAATTATTAAAATATTAACATAATCATTAGATGGCTGAATTGTAAGTATTGGTCTCTTAAACCATTTAATAGTAATGTAACATCTACTTCTAATGAAAGATTTAGTTAAATTCATAACATTAATTTGTCAAATTAAAATTATTAATAAATAATAATCTTTTATACCACAAATATCTCCATTAAATTGATTTATACTTTTAATTTATATAATTATAATTTTTATATTATTTAACTCAATTAATTATTATATCTTTCAAAAAAATAATACAATTAATAAAATCAAAAAAATTAATTTAAATAAATTTACTTGAATATGATAACTAATTTATTTTCAGTATTTGACCCATCAACAACTTTATTTAATCTTTCATTAAATTGATTAAGAAGACTAATTGGATTTTTATTTATCCCATTCTTATTTTGAATAATTCCATCTCGTTACCAAATATTATGAATAAAAATTATTTTAACTTTACATAATGAATTTAAATTACTTTTAGGAAATAAATTTAAAGGTCTAACAATTTTATTCATTAGATTATTTACAATAATTATTTTTAATAATTTTTTAGGGCTATACCCTTATATTTTTACTAGAACTAGGCATATAACTTTAACTTTAAGATTAGCATTACCATTATGATTTAGATTTATATTATTTGGGTGAATTAACCATACACAACATATATTTGCTCATTTAGTACCCCAAGGTACTCCAGGATTATTGATACCATTTATAGTCTGTATTGAAACAATTAGTAATATAATTCGACCAGGTACTTTAGCTATTCGATTAACAGCAAATATAATTGCCGGACATTTATTAATAACTTTATTAGGAAACACAGGAGTATCAATAAATTTATATATAATTAATCTATTAATTTTAGCCCAATTAGCTTTATTAACTTTAGAATCAGCAGTTTCTATTATTCAATCATATGTTTTTACTGTATTAAGAGTTTTATATTCTAGAGAAACTAATTAATGATAAAAAATCACCCATTCCATTTAGTAGAATATAGTCCATGGCCATTAATTGGAGCTTTTAGAGTAATAATTATAGTTACAGGAATATTAAAATGATTTCATTTATATAAATCTAATTTATTACTTTTAGGGACATTGATTACATTATTAGTTATATATCAATGATGACGAGATGTTGTCCGAGAAGGTACTTTCCAAGGTCTACATACATTTAAAGTTTCTATAGGATTAAAACTAGGAATAATTTTATTTATTGTTTCAGAAATTTTCTTTTTTATTTCTTTTTTTTGAAGATTTTTTTATAGAATATTAAATCCAACAATTGAAATTGGTTTAAACTGACCTCCTCAATCAATTAGCCCATTCAACCCTCTTCATATTCCTTTATTGAACACTGTTATTTTAATTTCTTCAGGATTTACTGTTACTTGAGCACATCATAGACTTATTGAAAATAATTATAGACAAGCTATTCAAAGATTAAGATTAACAGTAATGTTAGGAGTATATTTTACATTATTACAAGGATTAGAATATTACGAAGCTCCTTTCACAATTTCAGATTCTTCTTATGGTTCAACATTTTTTATAATAACAGGATTCCATGGTATTCATGTAATAATTGGAACAATTTTTCTTTCTGTTTGTTTAATACGATTATATAACAATCACTTTTCTTCAATCCATCATTTTGGATTTGAAGCGGCTGCTTGATATTGACATTTTGTAGATGTAGTATGACTATTTTTATATATTCTTGTTTATTGATTAGGTAGATATTTATATAATATAATTATTATTTTTAACTTCCAATTAAAAAATCTATCTATTGATAGTATAAATAATAAAACTAATAATTTCTATTAGAATAGTAATTTTTTTTTTAACTTTAATTATAATATTAATATGTAATTTAATTTCAAAAAAAACATTTATTGATCGAGAAAAAAGATCCCCCTTTGAATGCGGATTTGACCCATACATATCAACTCGATTACCATTTTCACTTCATTTTTTTTTAATTGCATTAATTTTTTTAATTTTTGATGTAGAAATTACTTTACTTTTACCAATTATTTTTATTATAAAATTTACTAATTTAATAAATTTTAGTATAATCTCTTTTTTATTTCTTTTTTTATTATTAATTGGGCTATTCCATGAATGAAAACAAGGTGCTTTAAATTGAACAATTTGGGGTAAAAGTTTTATAACATTTAATTTGCATTTAAAAAATATTGATTCTAATCAATTTATCTCATAAATAAGAAACAAATTTTGTGATTAGTTTCGACCTAATATTTTGATGTTTATTCATCCTTATTTTTAATTGAAACCAAAATAGAGGTATATCACTGTTAATGATATAATTGAATATATAATTCCAATTAAAGAAATATGAATTTCAAGAAAAAGCTTCTAACTTTATTCTTTAACGTTTAAGACCGTTAATATTTCTATTTATATAGTTTAATTAAAACGTTACATTTTCATTGTAAAATTAAAATTTTATTTTTTATAAATACTTAAAAATTAATTTAATTTCCTTAATAACTTCACTATTATGCTCTAAATAAGCTATTTAAGTATATAAAATAAAATAATATAATAATAAATAATAAAAAAAATATTAAAAAAATTTTTATTCTATTATTAAAAATTATAAATAAAAATTTTCTATTATTTATAATTAATTTAAATAAACCTTGGCCTCCATAATATTCTGATCATCCATAATCAAATAATTTATTAATAAAATTACCATAAATTAAAGGATATTTATTTAAACCAATAGTAGAAATAACTGGTATAAATCATATAGTAAATATAAATAATATAATTTTATTTATATTATATATTAATGAACTATTAACAAAATATATTGAAGAAATTTCATACCCTAATCAACCACCTACTATAATAATAATCAAAGGTAAAATTTTTATATAAAATGGTACACAAATTATTATTGGGGATCTAAATATTAATCAAATTATAATATTGCCGCTCAAAATAACTAAAAAAATTAAACCTAATATCCCCTTTAATATTACTCAACTCTCATCATTAATATTATATGATGAAAAAAAATTAAATTCTTTAATAATTAAATAATAAAATAAACGAAATGAATATATAATTGTTAAACCTACAGATAAATAAAAAATAATATAAATAAATATATTCAAAATACTTATTGAAGTAAATTCTAAAATTAAATCCTTAGAATAAAATCCTACTAAAAAAGGAAGGCCCCCTAATGACATTCTGCAAATATTTATACAAATTATAGATAAAGGTATAAAATTAATTAATCCCCCTATTAATCGAATATCTTGACAATCCTTAAAATTATGAATGATTCTTCCAGCACATATAAATAATAATGCTTTAAATAAGGCATGTCTTAATAAATGAAAAAATGCTAAATTATAATTTCCTACTGCTAAAATTCTTATTATTAAACCTAATTGTCTTAATGTAGATAAAGCAATAATTTTTTTTAAATCAAACTCAAAATTAGCTCCTAGTCCTGATATAAATATAGTTAATCTTGAAATAATTAATAAAAATAATATTATATTTTTTCTTAATAAAACATGAAAACGAATTAATAAATAAACCCCTGCTGTTACTAAAGTAGATGAATGAACTAATGAAGAAACTGGTGTAGGAGCAGCCATAGCTGCAGGTAATCAAGAAGAGAACGGAATTTGTGCTCTTTTAGTTATAGCTGCTAAAATTACTAACCCTCCAATATAATTTATATAAATATCATTTTTTATACAATCAATATAAAAAACGAAATTTCATCTTCCATAATTTAATATTCAAGCAATAGCTATTAATAAAGCAACATCTCCAATTCGATTTCTTAAAGCTGTCAATATTCCAGCACTATATGATTTAAATCTCTGATAATAAATTACTAAACAATAAGATACTAACCCTAACCCATCTCATCCTAATAAAATACTAATTAAATTAGGTCTAATAATTAATAATATTATTGATAAAACAAATAATAAAACAATTATAATAAATCGATTTAAATTTAAATCTTGAGATATATATTCTTTTCTATATTTAATAATCATTGAAGAAATAAATAAAACAAATCCTATAAATATTAAAGATATTCAATCTAAATAAATTGTTATTAAAAAAGAATTAGAATTTACAGATAATATTTCTCATTCTACTAAATAAATTTTTTCTTTAATTAAAAATATTAAACTTAAAATTAAATTTAATACTCTTAAAAAAAATAATAAAATAAAATATAAATTACAAATAATTATTTAAAATAATAAATTATATCTTTGACATCACAAATCAATATTTTTTTTAAACTATTTAAATAAATTCACATAAAAAATAATTCTCTTTTTAATACTATAAAATTTAATGGTATTCAATGTATAAATATTAATAAATATTCTCGAATATTTCCTAAAGAACAAAAATATACCCCTCTATATAATTTACCATGTTGTGTATATGAATATAAATATAAAGTATATACAGCTCTAAAAAATGAAACTAATATTAAAGGTAATATAGTAATTCATGATCATCCCACTAATCTATTAATTAATGAAATTTCTCCCAATAAATTTAAAGAAGGAGGGGCTGCTATATTAGAAATTCTTAATAAAAATCACCATAAACTTATTCTAGGTATTAAATTAATTAACCCTTTATTAATAAATAAATTACGTCTATGTAATCGTTCATAAGAAATATTTGCTAAACAAAATATTCCTGATGAACATAATCCATGAGCTATTATTATTGTTAATGACCCACATATACCATAAACTCTAAAAGTCAATAACCCTCTTAATATAAGACCTATGTGAGATACAGAAGAGTAAGCAATCAATATTTTTATATCAATTTGACGTAAACATATTAAAGAAATTACAACACTGCCAATCAATCTTAAAACAATAAAAATAATATTAATTTTTATTCCAACACTTAAAAATATTTTTATAATTCGTAATAAACCATACCCCCCTAACTTTAATAAAACACCTGCTAAAATTATAGACCCTGCAATAGGAGCTTCTACATGAGCTTTTGGTAATCATAAATGAACTATAAATATTGGAATTTTAACTATAAAAGCAAAATTTATACATAAGTATAAATAATTTCTATTTATATCATTTAAATAAAAATAATCTAAAGAATTAATTAAATTATAATAATAAAAAATAGAAATTATTATAGGTAAAGACCCAAATAATGTATAAAATAATAAATAAATCCCAGCTTGTAAACGCTCAGGTTGATACCCTCATCCTAAAATTAAAATTAAAGTTGGGATTAATCTTATTTCAAAAAATAAATAAAATAAAAAAAAATTTATCACTCCAAATGTGCAAAATAAAAAAATTATTAACAAAATATTTATATAAATAAATAAATTATAATAATTATTTTTTTTATAAACTTGTTCACTAGCCATTAATATCAATATGCAAATTCAAAATGATAATAAAATTATTATAAAGGATAATAAATCAACCCCAAAAAAATTTCTAATTGATAAAACTTCATAATTAAATCTTAAATTAATTAAAAATAAAATTCTTATAAATATAAATAATAATATAATTGACCAAATTTCTTTATAAATTACTAATATCAATATAATTATTATAAAAAAAAATTTTAACATAAATTTAATGAAAAAAAATTATCATTTCCATGAGTTCGAATTAAAGAAATTAAAATTCTTAAACCTAAGGCTCTTTCACAAACTCTAAAAGTTAAAAAAATTATCCTAAAAAAATATTCATAATTAAAAATTTTCAAATAAATAAATAATATATAATATACAAATAAAATAATAAATTCTAAACTTAATAACATTAATAAAAGATGTTTTCGAGAAAAAACAAATTTTACTAAACTAAAAAAATATATTATAATTAATAAATACAAATTTATAAACAAAGTTTTAATAATTTAAATAAAATATTGGTCTTGTAAACCAAACTTAAGAATTTTCTTTTAAAACTCAAAGGAAAAGAAACCTTTATCTTTAATCTCCAAAATTAATATTTTTATAAACTACCCCTTGAATTATTCAATTAATTATATCTTTAAATTTTATAATATCTATTCTAATAATTTTTATAAATCATCCTATATCAATAGGAGCAAATTTATTAATTCAAACAATTATTATTGCTTTAATTACAAGAATATTTTATTATAATTACTGATTCTCATTTATTATTTTTATAATTATAGTTGGAGGAATATTAATTTTATTTATTTACATAACATCAATTGCTTCAAATGAATTATTTAAATATAATTTTAAAATAATTAGAATTATAATTATTTTAACATTAATATTTACATTTTTTATAAAAACTATAGAAACTTATAATTTTTATATAAATTTTTTGAATTCAGATTCAAATATAATAAATAATATTAGATTTATAATTAATGAAAACTTTATATCCCTTAGAAAAATTTTTAATTATCCTAATAATAAAATTTCTATTTTATTAATTAATTATTTATTATTAACTTTAATTATTACTGTAAAAATTACTAATATAAAAAAAGGACCCTTACGAAAAACAAACTAATGAATAGACCATTACGAAAATCTCATCCATTAATTAAAATTATAAATAACGCCTTAATTGATTTACCGTCCCCTTCCAATATCTCTTTATTTTGAAATATAGGATCATTACTAGGACTATGTTTAATTACTCAAATTATAACAGGCTTATTTTTAGCCATACATTATACAAGAGACATTTTATTAGCTTTTGATAGAGTAAATCATATTTGTCGCAATGTTAATTATGGTTGATTACTACGAACATTACATGCTAACGGAGCTTCTTTTTTTTTTATTTGTATTTACCTACATATTGGACGAGGAATTTATTATGGATCTTATAAATTAATAAGAACATGAAATATAGGAGTCATTATATTATTTACTACAATAGGAACAGCTTTCATAGGATATGTTCTCCCATGAGGTCAAATATCATTTTGAGGGGCAACTGTAATTACTAATTTAGTATCAGCTATTCCGTATATTGGAACTGATATTGTACAATGAATTTGAGGGGGATTTGCTGTTGATAACGCAACATTAACTCGATTCTTTACATTTCATTTTATTCTACCTTTTATCCTTGTAGCTTTAACAATAATTCACTTATTATTTTTACATCAATCTATATCTAATAACCCATTAGGTATTAATTCAAAAATAGACTGTATTCCATTTCATCCTTATTTTTCTTTAAAAGATATAATAGGATTTATTTTTATATTAATAATATTAACATTTTTAACATTATTAAATCCATATATATTAAGAGATCCTGATAATTTTGTACCAGCAAATCCATTAATTACCCCAATTCATATTCAACCAGAATGATATTTTCTATTTGCTTACGCTATTTTACGCTCTATTCCTAATAAATTAGGAGGTGTAATTGCATTAATTCTTTCAATCGCAATTTTATTTATTATTCCATTAATTAATAATAGAAAATTACAAAATATTCGATTTTACCCCATTTCTCAAATTTTATTTTGATTTTTCCTAATTATTGTTATTTTATTAACTTGAATTGGAGCCCGTCCTGTAGAAGACCCTTATATTATAATTGGTCAAATATTAACAATTTTATATTTTATATATTATTTTTTAAGACCAATAACTAATTTATTATGAGATAAAATTTTATTTTAATCAATGAACTTGAATAAGTATATATTTTGAAAATATAACATAGAAATAAAAATTTCTATTGATTTTACTAAATTTTATTCACTATAAAATAAAAACTAAAAATATTAATTTTAACCCTAAATAAAAAGAAAAAAATCTTAAAACAACAGATAAAAATCTTTTTCAAGCTAAATTTATTAATTTATCATATCGATAACGAGGTAATGTCCCTCGCACTCAAAGAAAAAAAAAAGAAATAATTCTTAATTTTAAATAAAATAATAAATTTAAAGTATTACCTCCTATAAAAAATATTACAAATAATATACTTATAAATAAAATTCTTGAATACTCAGCTAAAAAAATTAATGCAAATCCCCCTCTTCTATACTCAATATTAAACCCTGAAACTAACTCAGATTCTCCCTCTGCAAAATCAAAAGGTGTGCGATTAGTTTCAGCTAATATAGAAACAACTCATATTAATACCAAAGGAAATAATATAAATAATATTCAAATTAATTTTTGAAATTTAAATAAATATAATATATTAACTCTTTCAATCAATAATAAAAAAGATATTAAAATTAAAGCTAAACAAACTTCATAAGAAATTGTCTGAGCTACAGCCCGCAATCCTCCCAATAATGAATAATTTGAATTAGAGGCTCATCCAGCAATTATTATTGTGTACACCCCTAAAGAAGTACAACATAAAAAAAATAAAACACCAAAATTTATCATAAATAACCCACATAATAAAGGAAACCTTATTCATAAAAATAATGATAAAAATAAGTTAAAAATTGGAGAAAAATAATACATATTAAAATTAGATACTAATGGTTTAATTTGCTCTTTAGTAAACAACTTAATAGCATCACTAAAAGGCTGTAAAATACCTATAAACCCTACTTTATTAGGTCCTTTTCGAATTTGAATATACCCTAAAACTTTTCGTTCTAATAAAGTAAAAAAAGCCACTCTTACTAAAACACATACTACTAAAATTAATACACAAAAAAATAAAAGTATATTATCTTTTAAACTCATATATTGTTTATAAATTAATTATATATATAAATTCTAAATTTATTGCACTATTCTGCCAAAACAATAATTATATTCTTAATAAAAATTTTTAAAATCTAATATTTGGTCCTTTCGTACTAAAATATTATAACTATTTAAAGATAGAAACCAACCTGGCTTACACCGGTTTGAACTCAGATCATGTAAAGATTTAAAAGTCGAACAGACTTAAATTTTAAACTACTACACCTAAAATTTTCTTTAATCCAACATCGAGGTCGCAATCTTTTTTTTCGATTAGAACTCTTTAAAAAAATTACGCTGTTATCCCTAAGGTAACTTAAACTTTTAATCAATAAAATTGGATCAAATAATCATAAATTAATGTTTTAAATAATTAAGAATTTTATATATCTTAATATAACCCCAATAAAATATAAATTAAATTAATTATTATTTAAATATAAATAATCAATTAATATAATTTATATAAAGCTCTATAGGGTCTTCTCGTCTTTTAAATTTATTTAAGCTTTTTAACTTAAAAATAAAATTTTAATTATTTAAATTAGACAGTTTTTATTTCGTTCAACCATTCATTCCAGCTTTTAATTAAAAAACTAATGATTATGCTACCTTTGCACAGTTAAAATACCGCGGCCATTAAATTAAATCATTGGGCAGGTTAGACTTTAAATTATATTCAAAAAGACATGTTTTTGATAAACAGGCGAATAAAACATTTGCCGAATTCCTTTTTTAAATCTATAAATTAATTTTAATTATAAATTTTTTTATACTAATTTAATCATTATATCTAAATATAATATATTAATAAATATTTTTTCTTAAATAATTAAAATTTATAAAAATAATATTTTTTAATAAATAAATTATTAAATTTTTTTATTGATTAATAATTTTAAACCTACTAATTTATATAATTTAAAATAAATTTATAAAAATATATTTAAAAGCTTATCCCTTTAAATATAAACAGATTAAATTTATAAAATAAATAAACATTAAATTATAATTAAAACCTAAAAAATTTAATTTTTTTCAGAAAAAACTAGATATCTTAAAAATCGATTAATGTTTCATTTCAATTTTTATTTTTAATATAATTATTCAACATTAAATTTAAAATAAAAATTACACTTTAAAATTCGAGAAAATTAAATTCATAATTATTAATTAATTAACCCTGATACACAAGGTACAAAATACTAATTTTTCTTTTTTATAAATTTAAACCTTCTTTTACAATACTAATTTACTATCAATTTAAAAATTTTTTCATAAATAATAATAAAATAAAATTATTTTTTAAAATTAAATTTTAAAATTAAAATTTCTTAATAAGTTTTAATTTTCAAATTATATCGAATTGCACGATTTCATTTTAATGTAAATAAAATACTTTACTAATAAAGCTTTAATTTGACTTTCTAGATACACTTTCCAGTACATCTACTATGTTTCGACTTATTCCATTTTATAATGGAAGTGACGGGCAATATGTACATATTTTAGAGCTAAAATCATTTTATTTAATTAAATAAAATTACTTTCAAATCCATTTTCAATTAATTTTAAAAAATAATATCCATAAATAAATTTATTGTAACCCATTACTTTCTATACATCTACTACACCTTGATTTGATTTAAATTATAATTAATAATTAATGAAAATTTATAACTTTTAAATATATTCTTATAACAACGATATATAAATTTATAATATAGATAAATCAAATCGTGGATTATCAATTATAGAACAGGTTCCTCTGAATAGACTAAAATACCGCCAAAATCTTTAAATTTAAAGCACATATCTATTAATAATTTAGTATTCTTATTTACATTAAATATAATAGGGTATCTAATCCTAGTTTATTAAAAAATTTCATAACTTCAATCAATTATTTCAAATTATTTATAAATTTTTAAATTTTACCTTAAAAAATTTAATATTAATTTTAATAAAAAATTTAATTATAAACTAAAATAATTAATTTTTAGATTTTGTATAACCGCAACTGCTGGCACAAAATTTGTTCCTAATTAATATTATTTCTTATTCCAAACTTATTTGATTATAAAATTTAATTATTGCTCAATAATTCTCTAAAATAAAATTTACATTTAATAAAAAATAAAACCTAATTATAAATCTTAAATTAAAATTTAATTTAGTATATAAATTTAAATCTAAACTATAAAACAATAATAATCAAATTAAAATTATAAATAAATTTTATTCTTAAAAATTTTATTTAATTAATAAATAATTCATATAACTTATTTAAATTATTTTTAAATTTAATCAAATATTAATATTAATTTATTAATAACATTTTATAATGAATTTATAATTTATATCTCTTTAATTACAATTATTAAAAAATTATTTAAAAATTTTTAATCTATACATCAAGCTATCTTTTAAACACTTATAATTATTAAATATAATTTAAATTATTTAAAATTCCCTACAAATTTTAAATTAATTTTTAAATTAATTTAAATTTTTATTATAATATATAATTTTCATTAAATATTTTTATTAAATATTATTTTATTAAAATTTTAAATAAATTACTTAATAAATTAAAAATTCTTTTAATTATATAAAAAAATAAATCAATTAATTTTATTAATAAAAAAATACCTTAATTAAATTTATTTAAAATTTAAATTTTATTTATAAAAAAAAAAATAATCTATACTTCCAGCTACCTCTAAAAACATAAAATTTAGGAATATTTAATTATATATATACTAAAAACAATTATTAAAATTGGCCTACAAACAATTTTAATAAATATTTAAGATAAAAATTCAATTATAAAAATTTTTAAAAATTTAATTTTTAATTTATTGTTAAATAAATTCTCTCCTAAAAATTAATTTTTTTTTAATTTAATAATATTTTATCTAATATAAAAACTAATCTCCTATATTAAAATTTTTTTTTATATATATAATTAAATTTAAATCTATAATTAAATCTATTATAATTTTTATGTAAATAAAATCTAAAAATTTAATAAATACAAATAAATTATTTTAAAATTAATAATTCCTAATGCAAATTAACCAAAATAATTTTTAATTTTCCGCCTATATTAATTAATTTCTATAATGTATTAATTTATTAATAACTAATATATGAGAAAATTTTATATATTCCTTTAATATTAAATAACAAAATCATTAAATTTATATTTATATATCTAATGTAATAATTTATATTTTATTAATATTATTACTTTAAAAATTAATCTATATTATTCATCTATATATAATGTAGAAATAGTTTTTTTTTTTTCGATAAATTTATATTTATTTTTATGTAAAAAATTTAATATTAAAATTTTATTTTTTTTATATATTTATTTATTTATTTATGATTTATAGATTTAAATATATTTATTTATTTAAGTATCATTAAACATTTATATATCTGTAAATATATATATATATATATGTATATAATAAATTTATTTTTAATATATTTATAAATTTAGGGGATTTTATTTTTATATATAGATATATAAATTATTTATATATATATAAGATAATTAATGACAATCTATATGGTTTTAAAATTTGTTTAAATTACTTATGTAATCTTTACTTTACCTTAACTAATTTGTATAATTGTAAACGACTAATACGCTCTTTTATACCTCTATAAATCTTAAATTTATAAATTGTTCTGAAATTAATAAATCATTTATATATTTATATAATGTTTATATGATACACATGTATATATTTATAATATAAAATTAAATTATTATATATATATATATATGTATAAGAGATTCATATATTTTAATGATGCAGGAAAAAAAAACCCTACTACAATTTTTTATTAATCGGATGAAATTTCTCACCCCATCCAAAAACCAAAATTAGTGACCTTCAAAGTTTGACCCATTTTCGGCATTTTTTGAATCTTTTTCTCCGCACGAATATTTTCTTCTTGTGAATAAAATATCGCTGCAAGATTTTAGGGTAAGTTTGGAATTCTCTTCTAAAAGCCTTTCTTTTACATTCCTATCTAAAAAAAATTTTTTTTTACCTAGTTTGGAATTTTGTTCTCATGATTTTTTGTGAAAAAAAAATTTTTTTTTCACAAAAAAAAAAATTTTTTTAGGCCAAAAAAAAATTAATTTTTCGCAAAAAAAATGGTTCAAAATTACCAATTAAATTTTTTTAAATTTAAAAAAATTTTAAATTTTATTTTATTTCAGTAATTTTTAATTAAATTTTAAATTATTTTAATTAAAAAATTTTAAATTTTGAAATTTAAAATTTTAAATTATTTAAATTAAAAATTTAAAATTTTATAATTTAAAATTTTAAATAAATAAATTTTTATCACTAATAATTCATTTAAATTTTACATAATCTAAATAAATTTATTAATTACGTATTTTAAATTTTATAAAATTTTTATTCACTTTGGCTAACTCTTCTAAGATTAAATTTTAGATTTAAATTTTAATATCATATTAAATATAAAATATGGTGCCTGAAAATAGGGTTACTTTGATAGAGTAAAAAATGCAAAATTTTTGCCCATATTATAAATATAATTTATTTTTTTTTTCATAAAAATAAATTATTCATTACAATATAAAAATATAAATAATAATAATTTTAATAGTAAAATTTACTATTATAATTTTTATATAAAATTTTTTTTTAATTAAACAATAATTTTAATTAAAAATTATAAAAATTTATTCATTCTATATAATTTAAATTTTAATATAAAAATTTTCTTAAATCTCCTTAAGAAAATTTCTAAATTTAGAATAATACTTGAAGTATCCCTACTACAGTCAAGTCTTAATTCTAATAAATTTTTACTAATTTCTTAAAAAATTAGTAAAAATTTTAAATTATATTAAATTAATTTTAATCGCCCTAATTTAATAAATTAAATTAGGTTTATTAAATAAAATTGATTGAATAAGATTAATTGAATGAAATTGATTGAATGGAATTGATTGAATGAGATTAATTAAATGAAATAAAAGTGAATGAAATTAATTGAATGAAATTGATTAAATGAAATTGATTGAATAAGATTAATTGAATGAAATTAATTGAATGAGATTGATTGAATAAGATTAATTGAATGAGATTAAATGAATG